ATCCATGGAGGGCCATCATTGACTAGTTTTTGAAATATTCTTTTTTAGTTTATCTCAAGGCAACGTATGCGCGTCTCAAAAAAAATCTAATCTAATTAGGAAATATAAATATACAACTCACTATATACAATATACAATCTAGAGTAATAGCCAAAGATATTAGAGTAGAGAATTGTAAAATAAAAAAGGGAAAGAGATCTAAAAGGTCTTTTTCATTGGTTGGTCCACTTATATTATACCATTCTCTCCTGAATAGATATTCATTTTATATTGTTGGTCGGCCAGTCCGAATATTTCCTATTCGGAATAAGAATTTGAATAAGAATTCTTGTGGTTTACGACGTGTGAGTAAAAAAAGAGGGGTGCTCTCTAGAGCAATTCCCCTTTCAGTTGATTTTCTTCAGCGATTGACCAAAATAAAATTTTCAGAAATAATAAATTGCGTGAACTTAGATCAATCAAATAATAATATTTCTATCCAATGATTCGACCTAAGCAATTTCTCTATTTAGATTGTATCCATACGGGATAATGATAAAGAAAGGGGAATAAGAATTTACAAAAAAAGGGGATTCAGAAAAAATAGGGTGATTCGGATCGGAGAGGGAGGTTGCGTTAGGTATATTATATGTAAATATATCGCTATGCTAGAAGTCAACTTGTTTTTTGACGCAAAATTCTTGAATCCGATTGAATCTAAGATGAATGAAGAGTTGGTTTACGTTATGGAAGAAAGACATGTATATGTGATTGATATTAAATATTGACTAGTTATATATGAACTAAAGATATATTCAATTTGTCCTACTACTAGTAAAATTGCCCTACTACTAGAAATTTCGATGGATATTCCAATAGAAGTCCTTCCGTATCCTCTGGGACTGTGAGTTGAATGAATAAACAGATGAAATCAAGAAAAAAATCGAAGAAGTCAAAGAATGATTCGGAACAAAGAAATGGACGGACGAAAGTCGTACGGATTCGCAAAGACTTTGTCGATAGGAACTAAAAAAGAGATATTTAAGTAAAGTAGTTTTGATCCTTGAATAAGATTATTACTTCAATTTGAAGTTTGTAGTGACTTCGACTGGATGAGTTGTAGCGATGGAATGATTAAGTTAGAATTCATCGGCTGACTGTATCATTAACCATTTCTTTTTTTTTTGTATGAGGAACTTATCATGAATCCACTGATTTCTGCCGCTTCCGTTATTGCTGCTGGATTGGCTGTAGGGCTTGCTTCTATTGGACCTGGAGTTGGTCAAGGTACTGCTGCGGGCCAAGCTGTAGAAGGTATCGCGAGACAGCCCGAGGCGGAGGGAAAAATACGAGGTACTTTATTGCTTAGTCTAGCTTTTATGGAAGCTTTAACAATTTATGGCCTGGTTGTAGCATTAGCACTTTTATTTGCGAATCCTTTTGTTTAATCTTATAAATAAGAAAAAGCAAATTTTTGCATATTTTATTGCCTTGAACCTGTCATTTGCTTTTTCGAATTACACCAAGGTTTCATTCCGAGAATTACTTATTCGTTGAGAAAAAAACCCACGGGAAGGGCTGATTTGCGGATGAGGAATTAGCATACCCACTCGCTTTCATCCTTCCCGTTCGTAGTCTAAGTAAACCCCTTTTTAGGTTTTTTAGGAAGGGTTTCAATAAAGGGGGTAATTCACCATTTCTAAATCGAATCTTTTTTGGCTCGATTTAGTAGAAAAAGTAAAATTGATATATATATAATATATCAAAGGGGGCAGGGCGATACAAAAAGAACTCTGTTCTTTTTTTTTAGTCTATCTATCTATAAGAGGAGATCATATGAAAAATGTAACCGATTCTTTCGTTTCTTTGGGCCACTGGCCGTCCGCCGGGAGTTTCGGGTTTAATACCGATATTTTAGCAACAAATCTAATAAATCTAAGTGTAGTGCTTGGGGTATTGTTTTTTTTTGGAAAGGGAGTGTGTGCGAGTTGTTTATTTCAAGAATAGGCTGCATCCAACCAGCTGTACTTTTTATGTTATAACTAGGAAAGAGAGGTACATGATCTCACGAATAACTTCTGAATAAAGAAATCATATGCAAGAACCATAGCATTTCGTGATTCGTTGGTAAATCCGCTTTGATTCTCTATCAACCAAAAATGTGGGACCATTAACATTAACTATGGTTAAATCTAAATCGTTTGAAGTCCAGACGCAGCATGGTACTCTTTCTACCACTATATGTAATATAAGAGATGCTTTCAAAATGAAAAATAAAAATTTATCTATATAGAACACTCATATGGATAAAATTATTTGAACCACTTATTATAAAAATTGGGATTAAACCCCCTTTTATCCAATGCTGAATCGACGACCTATGTATTGTGTATTAAAGGAATAAAACAAAACCTTTTTGTATTTTTGGATAAAAAAACGAAACAACTTTGCTGACAATTACATATTTTTGTTTGGTCAGAAGAGTCCTCCGACTTTTTTGGTTTTGGATTAGTGATTGGTT